CAATTGAATTAATGGATCGTCCAATTGGAAATGATAACAGAATGCATAGGTCGTTAGAAGGAGTTCTAATAAGCAGATACAAATAGTATACCACCGAACCACCTTATTTCCTCTATGAGGGAAAAAGAAAATTGACGAACCCGCAGATATCGGCAAAACCACAATTATTGTTAACCAAGGAAAATAACTCGTGGTAAAGACAAGATAGACTTTGACCAGAAAAACCCGCACTCGAGAAAATAGATTATTCCGAGTGCGGGTTTTTGTCGGTAAAGAGGAATCAAATGGATTTAAGTAGAATTTTGTGAAACGTATCAATAAGCTAGACCCATGCTACGAGTTGTCTCATGCCATAAATAAACCCGGACACTCAAGAAATCCGTTGGACAAGCGGATTCACATCTCTTACAACCTACACAGTCCTCTGTTCTTGGAGCAGGAGCAATTTGCTTAGCTTTACATCCGTCCCAAGGTATCATTTCCAATACATCTGTGGGGCAGGCTCGTACACATTGAGTACACCCTATACATGTATCATAAATCTTTACTGAATGTGACATTGGATCTATCAATTTTTTGAACGTTATCAATTTTCGATCTGGTAAAATCAGTAGTAACTGAATCATATATTGTAGACACCAGACGAATCAGTGGTTTACCAGAATTTTTTTTAATTTTAATAATCAATCTACTTCTGGATCTGGTCATGAGAATGAGAGAGGTCCAAGATACTTTGATTTATTACGTTTCAGCAAACATGGTCATACGAGTTATACACGACACGCTAATTCTAATTAATAAATATTCTATATATCTGTCTTTATTTATATCATTACGACTATTTATTCAACAAATTCGATTGATTGATACGAGTTGATTTTCTGTTACGATAGATCGACGAAACAATAGCTGGCCCAATAGCTGCTTCAGCGGCTGCAATAGCTATAACAAAGATCGAGAAAATGTCTCCTTTTAATTGTCGACTATCAAATAAATCAGAAAATGTTACGAGATTTAGATTAACTGCATTCAGTATAAGCTCAAGACACATAAGTGCTCTAACCATGTTTCGGCTTGTGATCAATCCATAAATACCGATAGAAAATAAATAGGCACTCAAAATAAGTACATGCTCGGTCATCATTGACCAACTCCTCATCAATTGAGATTGATTTCAATATGAACAACAATACAATTTAACCGATTTGATTGACTAGAATATAACAAGTACGGAAAAAAGAAAGGTATTAGTAATGGATCGAACTCAAACCCATTCAATTTAATATATGAACAATAGAATATCAAAATGGAACTGAAGGGAAATTGATGTCATAATAATAACACAGAACAAAACACGGCCTTATTTATTTTATTTGATTTTGGATTTCTAATTCTAAGTATTTATTACTGACGAGCCATAGCAATTGCACCTATCAAAGCAACTAAAAGAATTATAGAAATGAGTTCAAATGGAAGATAAAAATCTGTTGATAAATGAATTCCAATTTGTTGAACGTTACTTGTCAGGTCCTGCTCTATAATCTGGTTTGATCTTGTAGTCCAAATAATCCCGTACCATGACGTATCTGAGATAGTAGTAATTAGTGAAAAAAGAATACTTGTACAAACCAGTGAAGTAACTCCATCTCCAACTGTCCAAAGATATAAATCCTTGTAATATTCTGAACCATTCATGAACATCACAGCAAATACGATTAAGACATTTACGGCTCCCACGTAAATAAGGAGCTGTGCAGCAGCTACAAAATAGGAGTTAGATGGAATATGGAATAAGGATATACAAACAAGAACCAATCCTAATGAAAAGGCAGAATAAATTGGATTGGTAAGTAATACCACCCCTAGGCCTCCTAATATAAGACCTGATCCTAGAAATACTAAAAGAATATCATGTATTGATCCAGGTAAATCCATTATGTGTAAAATAAGAGATAAATAAGTTGAAATATTTCATTTTCATGACCTTACTGACCGGGCCAGGAAAAAAGAGGTTACCCTATCTTTCTTTTTTTTTCTTTGTATATGCCTAATTGAATTGAATCTTAATGTGGTGTGGATTGATGTAGATACAGTTATTGGACCAATCCCGCTTTTGTATCCGAAAGAGTAGTTGAAATTTGATATTTCGAAATCATCACGGATATATGAATCTATTCGAAATCCAAATCAAGCCGTGATTCTCACCAATCAATAGTTATGTTTTGTAGTTACTAACCAACCAAAATGAAAGAAACTTCGCTTCTTTAGATCAAAACGGAATCTTAGTAATTGGTAATCGTTCTTGAATCAAGGGGGTTATCCGTGGCTATTTTTATTTGAGTCGAATTCATAATTGTTCGAATTGTGTAATCGCCAATTACTGACATTGGTAACCGACCCAAAGCAATTTGATTATAATTCAATTCGTGACGATCGTAAGTAGAAAGTTCATATTCTTCAGTCATTGATAAACAGTTTGTTGGACAATACTCGACGCAGT